TTAGTGTATACTACTACAGTATCATATATATATATAATTTATTACTCTTTCCCTTTTTTTGGATTATTTTTTGTTTGTTATTGTCTTCTTTATTATATTTCTTTCGAATGAATCGAAAATTCCAGAGTATATCTTTTCACGGGTCGAACCAAAAAAAAAGAAACTTCGAATATTTCCCTCTTTACTTTACCTTTATCCGGCAGAAAAAAAAGGAAAATTCCCTATTTTTTTGTCCGTGTCCCTAAATGAAATATTAAATAATAGGAGACTTAAATGAAAGTCCCTTTCTCGCATTCGCTCTCCATTGCATTGGCGGAACAAAAATTTCTGATGCATCAATATGGAAATATTTGGTACATGAAGCCATGATCTGATATCTATATCGAAATCCTATATAGATATAAACTGATCTTTTTCTGGAATCAAAGAAAGATATTGAAAAATATATTGTTCTTGTGACTCGGAATAAATGGTTTCTCTGTGGAGGAAGGGAATAGCGATTTATTCCTATGGAGCATCCAGGAACAAGAAGATTCAATCGGAAATATCGACAAATTCTTGCGTGGTCCAAGGAAATAAAAAAAAGGGTCCGCTTCTACAATTTTATCTCTATCCAATTTGAATATCAGAATAGCTGATATAGTCATGATTCAATGGGTCAGGTCCACTTACTTTTTCTTTTCTTGATTTCTAATTTTTCCGATGGATTAAATTGGAACAATGGAGAAGTAGTAAAACTTTGGTTTGTCGATTCATAATTGAGATTGGGTATTATCTCGAATATCCATGTCCCGGGACCAAAAATATAAATAATGAAACATGAGGAGGAGTATAGCCTGTAGTGACATAGTAGTCCTCCTAATAAGTGGGATTCCTTATTATCATAATGAACAAATGTTCAACTTTATACCTATAACTCATTAGAATGATAACTCATTATGCAGTCCGTTTACCTTTTTTTTATTACAAATATCAATAATATCTCTATTCTCCGATGAAAAATGAAGACTAAGGCGGGAGCTTCGTGGAAAAAGCCCTTTATCGGATTTGAACCGATGACTTACGCCTTACCATGGCGTTACTCTACCACTGAGTTAAAAGGGCCATTTTCTTCAATTCATGAAGAGGCCACTAACCACTATGAGTCTACTGCATGTATCTATGTATAGACTATATGTACATATATACATGTATGCATAGGGGGCTCATTCAAGAACAAGCCATTTGATTTACCTAGGAAGTTCTAGGGTCAAATCAAATGATTATTTCTATTTGAGAAATATCAATGCAATGAATTGTTTCGCTCCTAATTGCTTTGCGACCCATCGAGGCGAGATTCACTTGATTGATACATGTACCAATCCGACATAGATCCAAAATATTTCATCGAATCATGTGATGAAGGATTCGACTCGTACCCTGAACTGAATTCTTATAGAAAAAAAAAAGAATCTTTTCGATTACTTGTCAATCCCTTCCCAGATTTACGAGTTCTACATCACCTTTTTGAATCAATCAAAAAAAAAATTCTATCATTTCTGAATTTCCTGGCTTAGTGTTAGTGAGGCATATCTCGTCTTAACGATGAGCGAATCAATGAGTGAAAATTGAAGAAATGGGGTTTGACTTTTTTTTTGTCGGACAAATCCCCGCTGAGGGGATCCTATACTTCGTCATATATATATGATGGTTCATGAATGAACAATCAAAAAATTCTATGTAATTGTGGAAGCAAGAAAGATTCTTCGGATCTAGTCATGCCATTACATTATATTGACAATTCCAAAAAACTGCTCATACTATGAGCATAATATGATGGCGATCGGGCAGGTATGCCCCTATCGTCTAGCGGTTCAGGACATCTCTCTTTCAAGGAGGCAGCGGGGATTCGACTTCCCCTGGGGGTAGGGTATTACGAAAGGAAGTTGATCATGGATTATCAATAAGCCTAGAATTGATTCTTCCTGGGTCGATGCCCGAGCGGTTAATGGGGACGGACTGTAAATTCGTTGGCGATATGTCTACGCTGGTTCAAATCCAGCTCGGCCCAATAATTCGCCGATCCATGGGGATGATATAACCAATTTGTCCTCCAGAAATGCCTGATATAGAGGAATAAATAGTCCATTTTTTCTGCTATATCCCTATTTCTTTGTTCATTTGTTCCCACGCGTTCTGATCTTTCTAACGATCTAGATTAATAATCTGTAAATATAAGAAGGAGTAAAGAAAAAAAGAGTCCTTTTTTTTTCATTGAAAGATTGATTATCTTATCAATCGATGTGGCAATAACCACAGGATTACTAGTAATCCGTGTCACTCTCACTATAGTTCATATCCATGTGAATATCAATCACTCGTGTTTCTGGTAAAACACGGCAATTATAAATATAAAGAAATTATAAGAATATGTATGAGAATATGTATGCTGTATAACTCATTTCCCTGGGATTGTAGTTCAATCGGTCAGAGCACCGCCCTGTCAAGGCGGAAGCTGCGG